CTCTTTGTTGTTCAAAATGAATAGTTTGGTTTTTGTAATTTTCTAATTGTTCTAAAGTTATATAAGTGGAATGAATCCAATTCGATTTTTCTCGTTCTATCTCAGAGTATCCATTCACTCGAAACTGATCTGTTTCATTTTTTACTTTCTGTAAGTTAGCCCGGGCTTTTTCCAACTGTTCGATGGCCTCTCCGCGCAGCTCTTCTGAATTTCGAATAGGATTCAAAATCCTTTGTTTTCGATTATCTAATAAATCACTTAATGAAAGTGGATGATTTTTCCATTTAAAAACTTCCATGATCCCTTCCCGAACCAAACATGAATCTTTGGATTCATTTGGCTCTCACGCTCTTTTATTTTTTATTTATGTCATTCGCCATGCCATAATATTTAATTTATTTTTATTTTTAATGAGCCTATCCTCTCTTCTCTTTTCATATTCAAAAAAAAAATTGAAACGGATAACTAATAATCAAATCATATTCATATTCGAAGGACTCTTCTGAAAAATATGTAAAATTGTCAGCAAAGTTGTTTGTTTTTTTCCAATCCAAAAATTGAAAGCAGATGACTTTAATAGATAATATAGGTCATTGATCCAACATTAATATAAATATAATCAAAGTTAAAACCCTTTATTTGCAAAAAAAAATGAGTTTCATCATTTTATCGACATGAGTGTTTTACATCGAAAAAATTTCCAACTATTTCTGTTTTGAAAAAATTATAGTCACTAAACACCATAAAACGATAAATAGTGGTAGAAAAAAAAATACTATTAGTGATCGAAAGAGTACCATGCTGCATCTGGACTTCAAACCACTTAGTTTTAACCATGTTAATAACGGTCTACATGATTGGTTGATAGAGAATCAAAGTATATTTACCAAAAGAAATAACGAAATGCTATGGTTCTTCCATACGATTGATTCATTTATTTAGAAGTCATTCGCGACATCATGCACCAATTTATCCTAGTTTAACGAAAATAAAGTACAGTTGGTTAAATCCAGCCTATTCTTGAAATAAACAACTCGCACACACTCCCTTTCCAATAAAGATCAATACACCAAGCACTACACTTAGATTTATTAGATTTGTTGCTAAAATATCGGTATTAAACCCGAAACCGGCAGATGGCAAAGAAACGAAAAGATCGGTTATATTTTTCATATTATTTCCTATTTTTTTATTAGATAGAGAAACTAAAAAAAAAATAAACTATAGCTATAGTATTATTTCTATTTCACTTCACTTTTTATTGAGTGTCTTTTATTTCTAAAAAAGAATCGAGTAAAAAAAAACCTCGGTTTAGATTTATTAAAAAAAAAAGGTTTTTTCTCTTGGACTAGAACGGTAAGGGAGAAAGTGAGTCGGTAGGCAATACGAATTAGACATCCTAAAATAGAAAGTCCTTCCTATGGGTTATTTTATCCATGAAAGATAAGTGGATGGTAAGAGACCTTTTTTTTAATATATTTTATGATGAAACAAAAGGGTTCGCAAATAATAGTGCTAATGCGACAACCAATCCATAAATGGTTAAAGCTTCCATAAAAGCTAGACTAAGTAATAAAGTACCTCGTATCTTTCCCTCCGCTTCGGGCTGTCTTGCGATACCTTCTACAGCTTGGCCTGCAGCAGTCCCTTGACCCACTCCAGGTCCAATAGAAGCAAGCCCTACGGCCAATCCAGCAGCAATAACGGAAGCAGCAGAAATCAGTGGATTCATGATCAATTCCTCGCATAAATTGCTTGCATTATCTCGCATTATAGCATTTTAGTTAATAATACTCATAAACCAATGTACTTATTCCATTTACATCGCTAAATTATCCAGTTGTTTTGTATAACGAATAACTCCGAATTGAAAAATATGATTTATGATAGAATCATCAGAACGATTTGATCGATATTTCGTTTTTCTATTTCTATACTAATAAAGTCCATATCTAAAAAAAGAGAACCCATCTCTTTCTTCCATAACCTAAAGCAATACAATTCATCATACATGAAATCAAATAATATAATATTCTAGAATTATTCTTGTCGAAATATCCCAAAAAGTTGGCTTTTTAGATTTATATAATTATTTATAATTATAGAATGATAGTCTATAATATTATAGTAGAGTATGATGTATTGATTCGATATTAATATAAACAAATAAAATTTATTTTTCGTAATCTTTTTTGGATATTACTCGATAGATTCATTAAATATATGAATATACTCGATCTTTTTTTACTCAGGTCAATTCTCTTTACCGTTCATTGTATTCGCTATAATACAAAAATACTATATTTTTAGTTTAGTAGAAAAAAAAGTTTAGTAGAAAAAAACTAGTCAATGATGAACCTCCAGAGATTCGCCTATATAAGCCGCGGCTAAAGTTGCAAAAATAAGAGCTTGAATGCCACTTGTAAATAATCCAAGGAACATGACAGGTATTGGAATCACTAAAGGTACTAAAGAAACAAGAACAACAACTACTAATTCATCCGCTAATATATTCCCGAAAAGTCGAAAACTAAGCGATAAAGGTTTTGTAAAATCTTCTAAAATGTTAATGGGTAAAAGGATTGGAGTTGGTTGAATGTATTTACTGAAATAACCTAATCCTTTTTTGCTAAGTCCCGCATAGAAATATGCTACTGACGTGAGTAAAGCTAAAGCAACAGTTGTATTTATATCATTCGTGGGTGCGGCTAACTCCCCATGAGGTAACTGTATAATTTTCCAAGGAAAAAGAGCCCCAGACCAATTAGAAACAAAAATAAAAAGAAACATAGTTCCAATAAAGGGCACCCAAGTTCCATATTCTTCTCCAACCTGAGTAAAACAAAGGTCTCGAATGAATTCAAGGATATATTCAAAAAAATTTTGACCGTCAGTTGGAATAGTTTTTGGATTTCGAACAGCTAGTGTAGCTGAACCTAATAAGATAGCAATGACAACCCAAGAAGTAATAAGCACTTGGGCATGTACTTGAAAGCCCCCTATTTGCCAATAGAAATGTTGGCCTACTTCAACACCCGATATATCGTAGATCCCTTTTAGGGTGATGGAACATGATAGAACGTCCATTTTGGTGGTCCTCTATAAAAAATAAAAATTTCAAAGGGAATTATTTTGATTCAACCATCTCTTTTTCAATTTGCTGCTTATTTGATGAATCATTGTGATGTGAATAATGAATAACACTATGAATGAGGTTTCCGATAAAAAAAATGAATAATATATCATAAAAGCTTTCTTAAGCTAATATGACCTTTAAGAATTGCAAATAAAAATTTGTTAAGAACAAATCGGATTGAAGCTATAGCGTCATCATTCGCCGGAATAGAAATATCCGCAAGGTCAGGGTCGCTATTTGTATCGATAAAACAAATCGTTGGAATTCCCAACGCCATACATTCTCGAAGAGCTGTATATTCTTCTTGCTGATCAACGATAATTACAATATCGGGCAACTCTGTCATATATTGAATCCCACCCAGATATTTTTGCAACTGATTCAATTGTCTCTTCAACATAGCTGCATCTCGTTTCGGAATACAGTTTAATTTCCCTGTCCTTAGTTCCGTTCTCAAGTCCCTGAACTTATGAAGTCTCGTTTCTGTAGTGGACCAATTCGTTAACATACCACCAAGCCATTTTTTATTAACATAATGACACCGAGCCCTTATAGCAACCCATGCGACTGAATCGGCTACTTTCTTTTTGGTACCAACAAGTAATAATTTTTTTCCTTTACTTGCTGCATCAAAAACTAAATCACAAGCTTCTGATAAAAAACGAGCCGTTCTAGTCAGATTTGTAATATGAGTACCTTTGCGCTTTCCAGAGATATACGTTGCCATTCTAGGATTCCATTTCCTAGTACTATGACCCAAATGAACTCCCGCTTCCATCATATCTTCTAGATGGATGTTCCAATATTTTCTTGTCATTTTTCCTCACATTTTTTTCTATTTTTTGTTTAAACAAATAAGAGACACGGAAATAAAAATTGTTCCGATGGAACCTTATACCGAAGAGGTTAATTTCTTTCTATTCATGATTGTTGTGACTATCCATCTTAAGAATCATTCAATCTTAAAATGATATTTCTGATAAGATATTTTTTTTTAGGATAATTCTTTAAAATGCAATAATAATCAAATTGTCCTCTGTGGTAGAACAAAATATATATCTCATTTCCCACCGAATAGATTCTTATTTTTAGTTTCTAAAGGAATGTTGTGATGTTGCCTTCTTGAACGGTGCACTAATCCTTTTTTGAATCCGGTCCCAACGGGTATAATCCTTCCCAGAACAACGTTCTCTTTCAGTCCTTTCAACCAATCAACACGACCCCGGATAGAGGCTTTTGCCAAAACTCGAGCAGTTTCTTGAAAACTGGCTTCGGATATGAAACTTTGAGTATTCAAAGATGTTCTTGTTATTCCCAACAAGATCGCTCGATAACAGATCACTTCTTCCAAAGCACGCCCCGTTCGTTCCGCTCGTAAAAATCCAATTAGTTCTCCGGGTAAAAAAACATGAGACATTTCATCTTCTGAAACCAAAACTTTTGCTGTTATTTGACGTACAATCATTTCTATATGTTTAGTATGAATTTGCACTCCCTGGGATCGATAAAGAGTTTGGATCTTATGCACCAAAGAAATACGACTTTGCACAATAGTTAGCTCAGCACCAATCAAGAAAACCCAAGGATTTCCAAGAATTCTTGTTATACGTTCATTCCAACTCTCCACCCTTAATTCTAGGTTACTCGATATGGAATCAATCGAACGAACTTCTAGTACATGCTCGACTTTTGGAAGACCTTGCGTGATATCACCAGATTTTGATTTTTTATATATAAATGTTACTAATGTGTTTCCTTCGTACAGGATAGACCCATAATGGCCACGAACAGTTGATCCGGGAGTGGCTAAATAAGACTTAGCTGATCTTATTACTAAAGAATGAACTTGAACAATTAGAACTTGACCCGATTTGAATGTTCTGTTTTTAGCTATCCATACATTTTTACAAATAAACTGACCAAGCCAATAGATGGATGTCTCTTCAAAATAATTTTGATGGAGAAAATACCAATTCAAATGGAATGGATTCAAAATGATGTGACTGCATGGATCGGGATTATAAATTCTCCCATTTTCATCCATTAAAAAATATTTTTTTAGTCCTTGAAAACTCTGTTTTAAATTGTCAAGTTGCAAATAGTGAGTTACCAAGGTCTGATTGTGAGTTATTAAAGAATAGTCAAATGAATAAAAATTCACAACGAGAAGATCGATTCCGAAAGGGCCTAATGAATCTCTAATTGGAATGATGGAATATTTTTTTTTTATTGATGATTCTTTTATCGCATTGTGATATTTTTTGATACCGACAAATGGACCCATTCGAGAAAAATTGGCTGATGACAAAATGATCAAAGATTTACATTCTTTCTTTCTATTCAATAACGTACGAATGGTTCCTTGATTTTTTTGGCTAAGGGATTCTTTAATCCTACTTGTTGGCTTAGAATAAAATGGATTTATATTGGTGCGATCTGATACATTATCAGAGATCCATCCTGACGGATGATTCCTTTTTACGGTATACGAAAAAAAGGGATATTTCGCTAAGTCAATTCTTAGCAAATTCCGAATTAAACCATTAGTCCTTACTTCAGCAAAAGAAGCATAAGCCTCTTTCGAAGAGCTTTTTTTGTCTTGGTTCCAATTCAGTACTAAACACGTCCGAACGAATGGAAGACTTGTGCAATAAATTCCCCCCATTATGGGTTGTTTTTTACCAAAGATATAATTGAAACCTTGAAGTTGCACATGATCCCTTTCCCGCAAAATATCCTGTGGAAAATGTGTTGCTAAATTGATACCGTCCGCTATTTCATATGTGACTACGGGTCGAACCAAAACAAAAAACTTTTTTTTTGTAGGTGTAATCTGTTCGACATATATCCAATTTTTAAGTTTTTTGAATTCCTTGGAATTTTTTCCCATTCCTCCACCTGGTGGTATCAAAATGCCACTGTGGTGGCATATCTTATCTTTCTCTCCAGGAAAATGGATATCTCCAGAAAATATTTTAAGTTCAATCCTTTTTTTTCTATCCACTCGGACCCATCCACCTGACCGGCTTCTTGTATTTAAAGCGATTCGTGTATCGACTCCAATGAGACTATTGTTCCGTACCATTATGGAAGAATATCCAGGTAATAAATGCACTTCCTCAGGAATGCAAAAAAATTGATCTACTTTCTTTTGGTATTTTGGACTAAATTTTTGGACTCTTCGATACTCAATCTCAAAATTTTCTTTTTTTTTAACAATTGAATGCGCCTCTATCCCATATTTAGTAATTACCGAACTTTTTATTTTGTATCGAGGATCGTCGAAATAAGAAAGAATACTTTTTCTACAGCAAATACCATTGATAGGTATATCAATCAAAATACCTGAGTGGGGGATTAATTCTTTCTCACCTTCTAGAATCCATTGGAATGGAATGATGAATCTCTTTTGTCGCCTCTTTGCCAATAAATCAGAATTTTTGTGGAGAATGACAGGAAGATTACAAGGATCCGTGCATATGATTCGATTTAGTTCTGAATAATCAGTCCTGTGTTCATTTTTAACAGAAAAATACGAACGAAAGAATTTGTGTCTAACTTGATCATTAGTAAATGGGAGGTTAAAAATAGATCTTGGTTCGACAGAACAAGAAGAAACCTTCATTTTATCTTGATCCTTATAGAGAGCCAAGTCTATGTTCGACGGACTTCCTGATAATATCCATAAATGACTTGTTTTTGGTAATAGATGAACATCACCATATGTAAATTCAGGTGCATGGTACACATCGGTACTCCAATGCATTTCTCCCTCGGAGTCAGAATAAATATGTTTTCTAACCTTTTCTTTAAAATTAAAAGTAGACGTTCCCGCGCGAATTTCAGCAATCGCCTGTTCTGATTTGACATATTGATCATTTTTCACCAAAATAAAGCTTTTAGGCGGAATCTTCACGTTATGTGTCATATCTTCTTGACTCTCAATATGTACATACAAGTCGATGTAACATACAAAAGCAGGATATCCATGACGTGTACGTGTGGGATGAATCCAATCCTCATTGAATGTTATTTTTCCATTAGAGGAGGCCCGTATTACATGTTCTGCAGTATCCCTTGTGAATACTCCACCAGTATGAAAAGTTCTTAATGTTAATTGAGTCCCCGGCTCTCCAATAGATTGACCTGCAAGAATACCTACAGCTTCTCCTAAGTCGACCAGGTCGCCATGAGTAGTACTCCGGCCATAACATAATCTACAGATCCATGACGTACCCCTACAAGTAAAGGGGGTTCTAATAGATATGGATTTGACTCTAAAGGTTATGAATCGATATAAAAGTCGAATCCCAATATCTTGATTTCGAGTGGCAATGCATCGTTGATCCATATATATATCATCT